CGGAGGAACCTTATAAAGATCGTATTAATTCTTATCAAAAAGAGACAGGGTTAACCGAAGCTGTTCAAACAGGTATAGGTCAACTAAACGGTATTCCTGTAGCAATGGGGGTTATGGATTTTAAGTTTATGGGAGGTAGTATGGGATCCGTAGTAGGAGAGAAAATCACTCGTTTGATTGAGTATGCTACTAATCAAAATCTACCCCTTATTATAGTGTGTGCTTCCGGCGGGGCGCGCATGCAAGAAGGAAGTTTGAGCTTGATGCAAATGGCTAAAATTTCGTCTGCTTTATTTGATTATCAATCAAATAAAAAGTTATTCTATGTATCAATTCTTACATCTCCTACTACTGGAGGGGTGACAGCTAGTTTTGGTATGTTGGGAGATATCATTATTTCCGAACCCAAAGCCTACATTGCATTTGCGGGTAAAAGAGTAATTGAAGAAACATTGAATACGACAGTACCTGAAGGTTCACAAGAAGCTGAATATTTATTCGATAAGGGTTTATTCGATCCAATTGTACCACGTAATCCTTTAAAAAGCGTTCTAAGTGAGTTATTTCAGTTGCACGCTTTCTTTCCTTTTAATCAAAATTCGATCGAGCAGTAAGGTCAATTATTTATTTATTTTTTATTTGTTTATTTGTGGCAAAAAAAGTAGTTAGTTATCGTAATCAATCAAAGTAAAAATGATAAAGAATCAATCATAATAGAATAACGGGGATGGGGTTTTCGTGGTTGCCATACTAATTATATTCTATACTAATTCTATAACTATAATATAAAGAATCAAAAGTTGCGGATAAATTTTTTTACTTTTTTATTTTACTTCATATTCCATTCCTGATTACTAATCAGAGAACCTCTATTCTATCAACAAACAAGATATTCTTATAAATTGAAAATTTGGCAAATAAAACGAATTTAATCTTCCTTTCCTTTCTTACATCTGGATATAAAAATTCGAATTAAAAAAAAATAGCCTTTTGCATCTTAATATATTTCCTTGTCGGAGACTCTCCATTTTTACTAACAAGAGAATATCTCTTGGATCAGATTCGTTAGAATCTTTCGGGACTTTGTAAGCAACTCTTTCTTTATTGATATTGAATTAAAAGACAAGGGCAAAAGAAGAAGAAAAGATGAAGAATCAAAAAGTTGATTATCAAACATATATTTTTTTTGTGTCGAAGGCTAATTAAGTTCATTTAGTTAGTTCTACATTTCTTGCACTTAGTATATACTCACTTAGATATAATTAGTATAATTATATAGAATTAGAATTCTAATTAAGTTAAGATAATTTTAGAACAATATAACAAACAGGTACAAATAGTAAATCGAGGTACCCATTCTATGACAGATATAAACCTTCCCTCTATTTTTGTGCCTTTGGTAGGCCTAGTATTTCCGGCAATTGCAATGGCTTCTTTATTTCTTCATGTTCAAAAAAACAAGATTGTTTAGGCCGGATGGTGAGGCCAAATCACATTTTTTCAAGACTTAGACTTGATTGAATCATAACACAGATATCTCTTTATTGGAAAGTGGAATATGGTATAATGCGTGATTTCTTTCGAACATAAATGCAAGAACTCTTATGCATGCGAAACCTGATATGATATAGGGGTAATTTAATTTTAACTATTTTCAAATCAATAGATCAGGACCGGTCGGTCCATGTTTGAAATAGAAAGTCAATGTTTGTAGATATCTAGGACGGGGTCATATGAAGGGGACGTTCTTATTTTCGATCGAACGAATTATATGAATTACCCCTACAGGTTCACATTATAATAGTGCTAGTTGATGAGAGTTACTTCAGAAACAAAATAGCGTTAAGTTAAGTATAAGTAAGGTGAAATTCATTTTGGTTATTCTATCAATTCAATCAATTAAAAAAAAAAATGCAACTAGATTAGTATGAATTGGCGATCAGAACGTATATGGATAGAACTGATAAAGGGGTCTCGAAAAACAAGTAATTTCTGCTGGGCCTTTATCCTTTTTTTAGGTTCATTAGGATTTTTATTAGTTGGAACTTCCAGCTATCTTGGTAGGAATTTGATATCTTTATTTCCCTCTCAACAAATAATTTTTTTTCCACAGGGGATCGTGATGTCTTTCTATGGGATCGCAGGCCTCTTTATTAGCTCCTATTTGTGGTGCACAATTTCGTGGAATGTAGGTAGTGGTTATGATCTATTCGATAAAAAAGAAGGAATAGTGTGTATTTTTCGTTGGGGATTTCCGGGAAAAAATCGTCGCATCTTCCTCCGATTCCTTATAAATGATATTCAGTCTATCAGAATAGAACTTAAAGAGGGTATTTATCCTCGTCGTGTCCTTTATCTAGAAATCAGAGGCCAGGGGGCCGTTCCTTTGACTCGTACTGATGAGAATTTGACTCCACGAGAAATGGAACAAAAAGCTGCGGAATTGGCCTATTTCTTGCGTGTACCGATTGAAGTATTTTGAAATGAACTGAAGAATGAATGCTTTCTCATTCTCGACTGGGGGTAGAAAAAACTCTACAATCCCCTTTTTGTATAACTTTCATTTTTATATGGTATAACTTAACGAAAATTTCGTCAGAACGTCCATTCGAGTCAAAGCAAACGTATATTATATGGAACATCCAAAAAAAGGGGATTGTTTTTGTCTGCAAAAAAGATATTTTATGCGTATGGAAATTCACTCGACGCAATTCATTAGCAAAAAAAGTAACAAATCGAAATAAGGATAGATTCATCCCAAAACATTTCGAAATAAAGAAATTTTTTATTTTAGTTTCAATATTTTGAATTGATAGGTTAGAGACAAATAACTCATGTAATGTAAATTAATTATCTCTCTTTTATCGATGTTTCGTTTTCTCCCTTCTTTCGCTCTCTTCTCTTTAATGAATGACCCAACATTTGGATTTCTTATAACGATAATTATCCAATTTCTGTCTTGTTTTGCTACCCCTTTTTGATCATCACATTCAGAAAATTCTCTCAATTATTTTTGTACTATGGTAGTCAGCGAATTTTTAAATATTTGGAGAGTTTTTCGTCTCGAAATCCGAATTCATTAACTAAAGCGGGTTTTCGGAGATTCATCGAAAGGAAGGATCGAATTTGACCAATTGAAATAGCTGGAAACTTTATTTTTTCTTATTTTCGCATTCGAATTCGAAGTGGACTCTTATTCGATTTCTGTATTCTTGCAAGATTCTTCAAAATTATCAAGGACTAATTCTAATTACCGAATCACAAATAAAAAACAGAGAATGATTCGATACCTTGGAATAGAACTCATTTTGATGAAAAATCAAAAATTAGATCACATAGAGTCGACGAATGAGGCCGCTTTATTAACAATTTCTAAATGAAAAAAAAATGGCAAAAAAGAAAGCATTTATTCCCCTTCTATTTCTTGTATCTATAGTCTTTTTACCCTGGTGGAGCTTTCTAGCATTTAATAAAAGTCTGGAATCTTGGGTTACTAATTGGTGGAATACCAAGCAATCCGAAACTTTTTTGAATGATATTCAAGAAAAGAGTATTCTAGAAAAATTCATAGAATTAGAGGAGCTCTTACTGTTGGACGAGATGATAAAGGAATACCCGGAGACACATCTAAAAAAGCTTCGTATAGGAATCCATAAAGAAACGATTCAATTGATCAAGCTGCACAATGAAGATTGTATCCATACAATTTTGTCCTTCTCGACCAATATAATCTGTTTCGTTATTCTAAGTGGTTATTCTATTATAGGTAATGAAGAACTTATTATTCTTAACTCTTGGGTTCAGGAATTCCTATATAACCTAAGCGACACAATAAAAGCATTTTCTATTCTTTTATTAACCGATTTATGTATCGGATTCCATTCACCCCATGGTTGGGAACTAATGATTGGCTCTATCTACAAAGATTTTGGATTTTCTCATAACGATCAAATTATATCTGGCCTTGTTTCCACTTTTCCAGTCATTCTAGATACAATTTTGAAATATTGGATCTTCCGTTATTTAAATCGTGTATCCCCATCACTTGTAGTGATTTATCATTCAATGAATGACTGAAAAAAAGGGTCTACTGATATTAATCCAATTAGAATGTTTGGTACTTTGGGCATAAGCATTCCAAATCGTACTGACTCTTTCTACCCATCCAAGGCAGGAAGGTCCTCCTATATTCCAGTAAGATTATTCCAGTAAAGTAAATAACAGAATCGTGGATAGGGAACTATACTAGCGACCTACCCAATTTATTGTAGAAATTTTCGGGATCAATAATTGGACCATGCAAACTAGAAATACCCTTTCTTGGATAAAAGAACAGATTACTCGATCCATTTCCGTATCACTCATTATATATATAATAACTCAGTCATCCATTTCAAATGCATATCCCATTTTTGCACAGCAGGGTTATGAAAATCCCCGAGAAGCGACCGGTCGTATTGTATGTGCCAATTGTCATTTAGCTAATAAGCCCGTGGATATTGAGGTTCCACAAGCGGTGCTTCCTGATACTGTATTTGAAGCAGTTGTTCGAATTCCTTATGATATGCAACTAAAACAAGTTCTTGCTAATGGCAAGAAGGGAGGTTTGAATGTAGGAGCTGTTCTTATTTTACCCGAGGGGTTTGAGTTGGCTCCAACCGATCGTATTTCTCCCGAGATGAAAGAAAAGATAGGCAATCTTTCTTTTCAGAGCTATCGACCAAATAAAAAAAATATTCTTGTGATAGGCCCTGTTCCGGGGCAAAAATATAGTGAAATCACCTTTCCTATTCTTTCGCCGGACCCTGCTACTAAGAAAGATGTTCACTTTTTAAAATATCCCATATATGTAGGCGGTAACAGGGGAAGGGGGCAGATTTATCCCGACGGAAGCAAGAGTAACAATACTGTTTATAATGCTACAGCAGCTGGTATAGTAAAGAAAATAATACGAAAAGAAAAGGGCGGATATGAAATAACCATAGGGGATGCCTCGGATG